TATGATTTGGAGAAGAAAAAATGGCGCTTATATACCTACCTCGCCCTGGAGTACTAATTAAGTATTGAAAATGCGATAAATTTGAAATATTATCTAGGGAGAAGTGTGTTAAAAATTGTGGTAACCATATAAGGGGGAAAAATATGGGGGGGGGAAAAAAGTYRTARKGTCTATTTCTATCATTATGATCATGTCCCGATACCATTAACTGCATGCCCATGCCTATCATTATGGGGATGCTCAAGATGCAGTTAAGTCCAGCTACAATATATGCTCCGGGTCGGGGCCTTTGACGGCCATAGCTGAGTCCAAGCATCCCCCCAAAAAATAAAGATACCAAATGTATGACACCACAGTTATGTGTGAGCATGGGCTGATTAGTCATTAGTCCATCGAGATGTCTTATTTAAGAGGAAAGAGTGGGCGATTTTAGGTGAGATGGCCCTGAAGAAAGAACCAGATGTCTGATAAAATTCATTAAGTAGCTACCCCCACGATATATGGGCCCGGAGCGAGAAGAGGGATCCCTGCCAAGCGGGTTGCTGGTTTCACGCGGCATGGTAGTTAAGCTCGTGATCTAGGGGACGGGATACGCATGTTGACAAGGATGGATTTGACTTAATGTGCTATGTACGATTAATGATAATATGTACTATGTACTATAAATGACTTCATGGACTTGCTTATAAGCATGGGGAATATAATTTAATGTACTATTATACATAATATGTCTTAATACATTAATTTTATGTACTTGCTTATAAGCATGGGGTATAAAATGTGATGTACTATTATACATAGTATGTCTTGGTACATTAATTTTATGTACTTATCCGTGTAAGGTTGCATAATATTTATGCTATGTGCAATTTCTTTAAGTAATGTGTTGAGGGTATAATATAGCTGCTAAGTGCAAAACTGTATTAAGTTATTGAATTTTTTTAAAAATTTAATACTGGTAAGGCTCTTGGGTTTTATGGAGCTATATTAATATGCGTCAGGGAATAGTTTAAATAGAACTTCAGCTTTGGGTGTTGATAGTGGGGCTATGGCTTCTTCCTTGAGTCTTAGGGAGATTGGTTGTTCTCCTTTTCTGGTTTACAAGACCAGTGTATTAAATGTACTACAAAGACTTGTCTTCATTTCAATAGGTTATTTTCGATTGTGCTAGTAATTGGCATGAGTACTAGGATGATAAGAAAATATAAGATTGATGCTAGTTGTCCGATAGTGATGAAGGGGTGTTCAACTGGTTGGCCTCCAATTCATGTGAGTGTTAGTAGGTCTGCTACTAGAATTCAGAATAGGCATTGGCTGAATGGTCGGAATATTATACTGCGTTGTTTGGATATGTGAAGTAAGGGTATAAGAATTAGAATTAGGATAGATGAGACTAGGGCTAATACTCCCCCTAGTTTGTTTGGAATTGATCGTAGGATTGCATATGCAAATAAGAAGTATCATTCAGGTTTAATGTGGGGCGGGGTATTAAGTGGATTTGCTGGGGTATAATTGTCTGGATCTCCGAGTAGGTCTGGTGCGAATAGTACTAATAGTATTAGGGAGAGAATTAGAAGTAGGATCCCTAGGATGTCTTTGATAGTATAGTAGGGGTGAAATGGAATTTTGTCTGTGTCTGATGGGATTCCTGTTGGGTTGTTAGATCCTGTTTCGTGGAGAAAGAGTAAATGGACTATAGCAAGTGCTGCGATGATAAATGGTAGAATAAAGTGGAAGGCGAAGAATCGGGTTAGGGTTGCTTTGTCTACGGAAAAGCCTCCTCAGATTCACTCGACTAGATTTGTGCCGATATATGGGATTGCTGAGAGGAGATTTGTGATGACTGTTGCTCCTCAGAATGATATTTGTCCTCATGGTAGGACGTATCCTACGAATGCTGTGGCTATAACTGTAAATAGGAGAATTACTCCAATATTTCATGTTTCTAGGAAAGTATATGATCCGTAGTATAGTCCTCGTCCTACATGCATAAATAGGCAGATGAAAAATATGGATGCTCCATTGGCATGTATATATCGAATGATTCAGCCATAATTGACGTCTCGACAGATATGGGTGACAGAGGAAAATGCTGTTATTGTGTCGGATGTATAATGTATTGCTAGGAATAGGCCAGTAAGAATTTGTAGAATTAAGCAAATTCCTAGCAGAGAGCCGAAGTTTCATCATGATGAAATGTTTGATGGGGCTGGGAGGTCAATGAATGCGTTGTTTACAATTTTTATCAGTGGGTGAGTTTTTCGGATGTTGGTCATTGGTGTTCTTGTAGTTGAATGACAACGATGGTTTTTCATATCATTAGTCGTGGTTAAATTCCATGCGAGAATAATGATAACATACATTGTATTTATTTTAAGTATTATTTTTGTGCTTGGTTTTGTAGGGTTTTCTTCAAAACCTTCACCTATTTATGGGGGATTAGGTTTAATTGTGAGTGGAGGAGTTGGTTGCGGTATTGTATTAAATTTTGGTGGGTCTTTCTTGGGTTTAATGGTTTTTTTAATTTATTTGGGGGGAATAATGGTAGTTTTTGGTTATACAACAGCTATAGCTACAGAGCAATATCCTGAAATATGGGTATCTAATAAAACTGTTTTAGGGGCATTTGTGACTGGCTTATTAATAGAAGTTATGATGGTTTGTTATGTGTTGAAAGATGAAGAAGTGGAAATTGTATTTCAGTTTAATGGTCTAGGAGATTGGGTTATTTATGATACAGGGGATTCTGGTTTTTTTAGTGAGGAAGCTATAGGAATTGCAGCTTTATACAGTTATGGGACTTGATTAGTTGTTGTAACTGGTTGGTCTTTATTGATTGGTGTAGTAATTATTATAGAAGTTACTCGTGGAAATTAAGTAGGATGGTGCTGATAATGATTGTGACCAAGAAAGAAAGGAAATATAATTTAATTAAGCCTTTTTGGTTTGTAACTATTATTGATATCTTCATTTGTATAAGTGAAGTTGTTTTTGGTAGGATATTTTCAAGTCAGATTAAGTCTAGGAGAGAGGAGGCTGATTTTTGGCTTATTGTTAGGTTTATGTAAGGGGTCAGACGGTGTATGATTGTGGGGAAGTATCCTAATATGTTAGAGAATTTGAAGGCGTTTGATGAGTAATCAAATTTTAGATTTTGAGTTATATTACTAATTTCTAGTGCTAAAATAAAGCCTAAAATTGTCACTGCTAGGGCTGTAATTTTTAGGTAATGGGGTATTGTTATTTGGGTAATTGTTATTGGAGGAATGTTGTTAGAGATAATGAATCCTGCGAAAAGGCTTCCAACTATCAGACGCTTAATGGAATTTATTAAAAAGGGGTTATTTTCATTGATGCTTATTAAAGTTGGAAATCGAGGTTGTCCTAGGAGTGCAAAGAAGATAATGCGAGTACTGTAGATAGCTGTAAAGGAAGTAGCAATTAATGTTATTAAGAGGGCTCAGGCGTTGGTATACGACGTATTGGCGGTTTCGATAATTAGGTCTTTAGAATAAAATCCAGTGAGAAATGGCATTCCTGTTAGTGCCAGGCTGCCAATAATTAGGGCTGTTGTAGTGAATGGTATGGCTTTGAATAAGCCGCCTATTTTTCGGATGTCTTGTTCATCATTTAGACTGTGAATAATGGAGCCAGAGCATATAAATAGTATGGCTTTAAAAAAGGCGTGAGTACAAATGTGGAGAAATGCTAGGTAGGGTTGGTTAATGCCAATTGTTACTATCATGAGGCCTAATTGGCTAGATGTAGAGAAAGCGATAATTTTTTTGATGTCATTCTGGGTAAGGGCGCATATTGCTGTAAAGAGAGTGGTGATAGCTCCTAAACATAGTATAATAGATTGTGCAAATTTATTATTTTCTGTTAGTGGGTAGAAACGAATTAGTAGAAAAATGCCTGCTACTACTATTGTGCTTGAGTGAAGTAATGCTGAGACAGGAGTGGGGCCTTCTATTGCAGAGGGTAATCATGGGTGTAGGCCAAATTGGGCAGATTTTCCAGTTGCAGCTAATGTTAGGCCTATTAGAGGTATATTAGAATTATTTGGGTTTAGTATAAAAATTTGTTGAAAGTCTCAGGCGTTAAGATTAGTTAGGAATCATGCTATTGCTAGGATAAAGCCAATGTCGCCAATACGGTTATATAGAATTGCCTGTAAGGCTGCTGTGTTTGCATCTGCTCGTCCATATCATCATCCAATGAGTAGAAATGATATAATTCCTACGCCTTCTCATCCAATAAACAATTGGAATAGATTGTTTGCTGTAACGAGGATTAGTATGGTAATAAGGAATAGAAGGAGATATTTAAAAAATTGATTAATATTAGGGTCTGAGTGTATATATCATATGGAAAATTCTATGATGGACCATGTAACAAATAATGCTACTGGAACAAATATTATTGAGAAATAATCTATTTTGAAGCTTAGTGATAGTTTAACTGTTTGAATTGTAAGTCAGTGTCAGTTTGAGATAATTATTTCTTGGCCTGTGTGGATAAATATTATTGTGGGGATTATGCTAGTGATGAAGGCACATGCGATAGTTGTTTTTACGTGTAAGGGGTAGTTATAGGTTTTGTGAGTACTAGGGCTTGTAGTTATAATAGGGATAACTAATAAAAGTAAAGTGATTAGTGAAAAGGAAGAGAATAGGTTTATTACTTTTATTTGGAGTTGCACCAATTTTTTGGTTCCTAAGACCAATGGATTACTGTCATCCTCTAAAAGTTCGAAAAAGCCATGTTATTATACATGGAAGCATAGAATTAGCAGTTCTTGCATACTTTTTCGGCAAATAAGGAGATACAAGCTCCTATTGTCAGATTCACAATCTAATGTTTTTTTTAAACTATATTTACAGTACAAGGGTCCTAGAATAATTTTTGGGTTTAATGATAATATTAGTAGAGGTAGGATGTGTAATGATATGAGAGCATTTTCTCGTGTAAAAGAAGGTAAGATATTATTAATATGATGAGTATATTTACCTCGTTGTGTTGTAATTAGTATATAGAGAGAATATAAGGCAGTGATTACTATATTTAGCCCTATTAAAATGATTGTAATATTAGATCATGAGAAGGTGGATATTACTACAAACAGTTCTCCGATCAGATTAATTGTTGGGGGGAGAGCTAGGTTGGTCAAGCTTGCTAGAAGTCATCAGGTGGCTATAAGTGGAAGAAAAGTTTGTAAGCCTCGGGCTAAAATTATTGTTCGACTATGAATTCGTTCGTAGTTGGAGTTTGCTAGGCAAAAGAGTATAGATGAGGTAAGGCCGTGGGCAATTATTAGGGCTGTGGCCCCCATATAGCTTCAGGGTGTTTGGATAAGGATAGCTACAATGACAAGTGCTATGTGACTAACAGAAGAGTATGCAATTAATGATTTGAGATCTGTTTGGCGAAGGCAGATTGAGCTAGTTATAATTATACCTCATAGTGATAGTATTATGAATGGGTATGCTATGAACTCAGTGAGTGGGTTTAGGAATATTGTAACTCGTAATATGCCGTACCCTCCTAGTTTTAGCAGGATTGCTGCAAGAACCATAGATCCTGCAATAGGGGCTTCTACATGGGCCTTGGGTAGTCAGAGGTGAAGGCCATATAGTGGTATTTTTACTATAAAAGCTATTATACATGCTAGTCATATAAAAACGTTTGATCAGGAGTTTGATAGAGGTTGAACTCAGTATTGAAGAATTAAAAAGTTTAAGGACCCAGTGATATTTTGGAGATAAACTAGTGCAACAAGTAGTGGAAGAGAACCTATTAGTGTATAAAATAAAAAGTAAAGGCCTGCGTTTAGGCGTTCTGCTTGATTGCCTCATCGGGTAATAATAATAAGTGTTGGGACTAGTGTTGCTTCAAATAAAATATAAAAGAAAATTAACTCTATAGCGGTAAAGGTTATAATTAGAAATAGTTGTAAAAGAATTAATATAGTAATATACAGTTTTTTTCGAGTTAAGCTTTCTTTTGATAGGTGGTTTTGGCTAGCTATTAATATTAGGGGAAGAAGCCATATGGTTAAAATTAGTAATGGTGTTGACAGAGAGTCGGAGAAAAATAGTATAGAGAAATTAAGGCTGTTATCGCTGAATTGGTTTATAAGAAGAAGACTTGTAAGACTAATCAGCAGGCTATGAGTTGTGGGATTAATTCAGATTATATTGCCTTTTGATAATCAGGTCAGAGGCATAAGTATTGCTGTAGGAATAATATATTTTAGCATTGGAGTAAGTTTAAGTTCTGGACATAATCGGTACCGTATGTATTTGATACTATTACTAGTAGTGATAGTCCTAGTGCTGCTTCGCAGGCTGCAAATACTAGTAAAATAATGGGTATTATGCTTGCTAGAGTAAAGTGTGTGTTTAAGATTGTTAGAGTAGCTATCACGAATAGGGATAGCATTATACCTTCTAAGCATAGAAGAGAGGATATAAGGTGAGATCGATATATTAGTAGTCCTGCGAGAGATACTATGAATGCTGTTATAATATTTATATATACTAGAGACACTTGGTAGTTGTGAATTTGATCACAGTCTAATGAGTCGAAATCATTTATTTTATTTTAAACTAAATACCATATTCAGTCCATTCTAATCCTTTTTGGGTTCATTCATAGGCTAGGCTTGCGGCTAGTAATAGAATTAAGAAAAGGGCTATGGTAAGTATAGTATTCAGATTGTCTGTTTGGCAAGCTCATGGTAGTGGTAGAAGGAGTGCAATTTCCAGGTCAAAGAGAAGAAATGTGATGGCCACTAAGAAAAATTTTATAGAGAAAGGTAGGCGAGCTGATCCTATAGGGTCGAATCCACATTCGTATGGGCTTGTTTTTTCTGAGTAAGCATTTAGTTGAGGGAGTCAGAATGCGATAATAACAAATAGTGAGGCTAACGTAAAGTTGGTTAAGAGAGTTAGAATAAGATTTATTATTCTTTTTCGGGTTATACCGAAGCTAACTGATTGGAAGTCAGTTGTACTTGTTAATACTAAAAGAATATGAACCTCATCAATAAATAGATACATAGAGGAACAGTCATACCACATCTACAAAATGTCAGTATCAGGCAGCAGCCTCAAATCCAAAATGGTGGTTAGAAGTAAAGTGGTATTTTAATTGACGGAAAAAGCAGACGATTAGAAAGGTAGACCCAATAATAACATGTAAGCCGTGGAAGCCTGTAGCTACGAAGAAAGTTGAGCCATATACTCCGTCAGAGATGGTAAAAGGTGCCTCATAATATTCTGAGGCTTGTAAAAGTGTGAAATAGACGCCTAGTGCAATGGTAATAAATAGGGCTTGGAGCATGGGATTGCGGCTTCCTTCTATGAGACTATGGTGGGCTCAAGTGATAGAGACTCCTGAGGCTAGTAAGACAGAGGTATTAAGTAGAGGAACTTCTAGGGGATTAAGTGGGTGAATGCCTGTTGGAGGTCAGCAACCGCCTAGTTCGGGGGTTGGGGCGAGGCTTGAGTGATAAAATGCTCAAAAGAATCCAGTAAAGAATAAAACTTCAGAAATAATGAAAAGAATTATTCCATAGCGGAGGCCTTTTTGGACGGTTGGAGTGTGGTGTCCTTGGAAAGTGCTTTCTCGGATAATGTCTCGTCATCATTGATATATTGTAAGTGTATTTGTTGTAAGACCAATTATGAGTAGGATTGTTGAGTTGAAGTGAAATCATATAATTAAACCGGAAGTCATTAAAAGGGCTGATAGGGCCCCTGTCAAAGGTCAGGGGCTTGGGTTTACTATATGGTAAGCATGAGTTTGGTGTGTCATTATGTGTTGTCATGCAGGTAAAGGCTTACTAGAAGGGTGAATACATAGGCCTGAATCATGGCCACTGCGAATTCGAGAACTGTAAGCAGAACTAGGATGATAAATGTAGTGAGGGCTATTGCAGTGCTAATACTCATTAATGCAAGTGTGGCCCCTCCGATTAAGTGAATTAGCAGATGTCCTGCAGTGATATTAGCTGTCAATCGCACAGCTAGGGCAATTGGTTGAATAAAAAGGCTGATAGTTTCAATGATAACTAGTATGGGGATTAATGGAGTGGGTGTTCCTTGTGGAAGAAAATGGGCAAGTGATGCTTTGGTTTTATTGCGGAAACCTATGATTACGGTTCCTGCTCATAGTGGAATAGCTATTCCTAAGTTTATTGACAGTTGTGTGGTTGGTGTAAATGAGTGAGGTAACAGGCCCAATAGGTTAGTTGATCCAATAAAGATAATTAGGGATATTAATATTAATGTTCATGTCTGTCCTTTAGTATTGTGAATTCCTATTATTTGTTTTGATACGAGTCGGAGTAATCATTGTTGGAGAGAAATAAGACGGTTGTTTATTAGACGATTTGATGTTGGGAATAATAGGCTGGGAAAAATAACGATGAGGGTAGCAAGTGGAAGGCCTAGGATTATTGGGGTAATAAAAGAGGCAAATAAATTTTCGTTCATTTTGTTTCTCAAGGGGTATTTTGTTTTTGTGTCTCAGTTGATGTAGGTTCTGGGTTAAAGAAGAAACTATGTTTTGAAACTTTTAATTGGAAAATGATAAAGAGGGTTAGAAGTATTGATATAATTATTATAAATCATGTGGATGTATCTAGTTGTGGCATGTCACTAAGGAGAGTATTTGTGCTCTCAGTCTCTAGCTTAAAAGGCTAGTGCTATCTTAGCTTCTTAGTGATTTTATAGTATAGACGCAGATCATTTTTCAAAATAGTTTAGTGGAACTAGTTCAAGAACAATGGGCATAAAGCTGTGATTTGACCCGCAGATTTCGGAGCATTGTCCATAGTATAGACCTGGTCGAGTTGATATGAGAGTTGTTTGGTTTAAGCGTCCTGGAATCGCGTCTGTTTTTAATCCTAAAGAAGGTACGGCTCAAGAGTGTAATACGTCTTCAGAAGAAACTAGTATTCGAATTGTCATTTCTATTGGTAGAACAACTCGGTTATCTACTTCTAGTAGTCGTAGTTCTCCTGGCTTTAATTCTGATGTTGGAATCATGTAGGAGTCAAAGCTTAAATCTTCATAGTCTGTATATTCATAACTTCAATATCATTGATGTCCTATGGTTTTTACTGTGAGTGATGGGTTATTAATTTCATCTATTATATAGAGAATTCGCAAAGATGGGAGAGCGATTAAAATTAGAATAATGGCTGGTAGAATGGTTCAGATTGTTTCTACTTCTTGGGCATCTATTGTACTAGTGTGAGTTAGTTTTGTTGTCAGCATTAATGAAATGATGTAGAGCACTAATGAGCTAATTAAAAAGACAATCATTAATGTGTGGTCATGAAAATGTAGCAGTTCTTCTATAATAGGTGATGTTGCATCTTGGAAGCCTAGTTGTATAGGGTAAGCCATATGAGGTGTACGGGATTTTCACCTGTGACTTAACCTTGACAAAGTTATATAATACTTTACTAACACCTCATTGATTGAGAAAGACATAGTGGTTATGACGTTGGCTTGAAACCAGCTATAGGAGGTTCGATTCCTTCCTTTCTTACTTTAAGTTAACGTATGTAGGTTCTTCAAATGTATGATATGGTGGAGGGCATCCATTTAGTCACTCTAAATTTGTTGTTGTTAACTCTACGGTTGAGACTTCTCGCTTGGATGCAAATGCTTCTCAGATAATAAAAATTATTAATATGACTGCTGTTAGGGAGATAAATGAGCCTATAGAAGAGATTGTATTTCATATTGTATATGCGTCTGGGTAGTCAGAATATCGTCGTGGTATACCAGAAAGTCCTAGGAAGTGTTGTGGAAAGAAGGTTATGTTTACACCTACAAATATAATTACAAAGTGGATTTTAGCTCATGTGTTATTAAGGGTATAGCCTGAAAATAATGGAAATCAGTGAACAAACCCTCCTATAATGGCAAACACAGCTCCTATTGATAGGACATAGTGGAAATGTGCAACTACGTAGTAAGTATCGTGAAGAACAATATCAAGAGAAGAATTGGCAAGGACGATTCCGGTTAGTCCTCCAACTGTAAAAAGGAAAATAAAACCTAGGGCTCATATTATAGCAGGTGATCATTTAATGTTACCTCCGTGAAGTGTTGCTAGTCAACTAAAGACTTTTACTCCTGTTGGAATAGCAATAATTATAGTAGCTGATGTAAAATAGGCTCGTGTATCAACGTCTATTCCAACTGTAAACATGTGATGGGCTCATACAATAAACCCTAAAAATCCGATTGATATTATAGCTCAGACTATCCCCATATACCCAAATGGTTCTTTTTTTCCCGAGTAATAAGTTACGATATGAGAAATTATACCAAACCCAGGTAAGATTAAAATATACACTTCGGGGTGTCCAAAAAATCAGAACAGGTGTTGATATAGGATAGGGTCTCCGCCTCCTGCTGGATCGAAGAAGGTTGTGTTTAAATTTCGGTCTGTTAGTAGTATCGTAATTCCAGCTGCTAGTACGGGGAGTGAGAGAAGTAGCAATACGGCAGTAATTAATACAGATCATACAAATAAAGGGGTTTGATATTGTGATATAGCAGGGGGTTTTATATTGATAATTGTTGTAATAAAGTTAATAGCCCCTAAAATCGAGGAGATACCCGCCAAATGTAGAGAAAAAATAGTTAAGTCTACTGAAGCTCCTGCGTGAGCTAGGTTGCCAGCTAGAGGGGGATAAACAGTTCAGCCTGTCCCTGCTCCAGCTTCAACTATAGATGATGCTAGAAGTAATAAAAAAGAGGGAGGGAGAAGTCAAAAGCTTATGTTATTTATACGGGGGAATGCTATATCTGGAGCACCAATTATTAATGGAACAAGTCAATTACCGAACCCTCCAATTATAATTGGTATAACTATAAAGAAAATTATTACAAATGCATGTGCAGTTACAATTACATTATAAATTTGATCATCTCCGAGTAGAGTCCCAGGTTGACCCAGTTCAGCACGGATTAGTAGGCTTAAGGCAGTTCCTACTATGCCTGCTCAAGCACCGAATAGTAAATATAGGGTGCCAATATCTTTATGGTTAGTTGAGAATAGTCAGCGGTTAATGAACATAGGTAAAATGGCTGAGCAAAGCATTAGACTGTAAATCTAAAGACAGAGGTTTATACTCCTCTTTTTACCAAGCCTTGTGGTGAAATTACATATTGAATTGCAAATTCAAAGAAGCAGCTTCAATTCTGCCGGGGCTTCTCCCGCTTTTTTTTTTCGCGGCGGGAGAAGTAGATTGAAGCCAGTCATTATAGGGTGTTTAGCTGTTAACTAAAGTTTCGTGGGGGTAGAGCCCACCAATCTAGTGAGGATTTAGCTTAATTAAAGTGGTTGATTTGCATTCAATTGATGTAAGATATAGTCTTGCAATCCTTATCAGGAGTTAAGTATATTTTACTTGCTTAGGGCTTTGAAGGCTCTTGGTCTAGATTAACCTAAACTCCTATTCTAGTACTGATAGAATTGGTGTTAGTGGCAATAATATAGTGGATAAGACAATTATTGTGGGTAGAAGAATTATTTGTTTTGTAGTGGAGAATTGTCATTTTATTTTTATGTTATTTATAGAGGGGAATATTGTTAGTGCTGTGGAGTAAGTAAGTCGTATGTAGAAGTATAAATTTAGTAGAGCTGTAATTGCTATAAGGGTTGGTAAAATGAGGCTGTCATTTTTTGTTATTTCTTGGATAATTATTCATTTAGGCATAAATCCTGATAGTGGGGGGAGTCCTCCTATTGATAGGAGGGTTACAAGGATTAAGATAGCTATTACGGGTATTTTATTTCATGTATGAGAGAGTGATAGAGTGGTGGTGGTTGAGTTAGCTATAAATAGTGTGAATATGGTGGAGGTTATAATAATATAAATAATAAGGTTTAGTAGTGTCATTGTGGGATTATATGGTAGAACTGCTGTTATTCAGCCTATATGGGCAATTGATGAGTAGGCTATAATTTTTCGTAGTTGAGTTTGGTTTAGTCCTCCTCAACCTCCAATTATAATTGATAGAATGGAAATGGTTAGAATTATATTTAAGTTAATGGATGGATAGATTTGGTAGAGTACGGATATGGGTGCTAGTTTTTGTCATGTTAGCAAGATTAGGCCTGATGATAGGGGGATGCCTTGTGTTACTTCTGGTACTCAGAAGTGAAATGGGGCTATTCCTAGTTTTATAGCAAGGGCTATTGTTATGAACATGGATGCTACTGGATTAAATAATTTTATTACGGTTCATTGGCCTGAGAATATTAGGTTAATAATGACGGCCATTATTAATAGTATTGAGGCTGTTGATTGGGTTAAAAAATATTTGGTTGATGCTTCTGTAGCTCGTGGGTTATGTTTTTTTATTATAATGGGGATAATAGCGAGTATATTTATTTCGAATCCAATTCAAACAAGTAATCAGTGTGAACTAATTATGACAATAATAGTTCCTAATATCATTGTTAATAAGATGAGAATAAAGATAATTGGGTTTATTAGTACGGGAAGGATATAAACCAACATTTTCGGGGTATGGGCCCGATAGCTTAATTAGCTGACCTTACTAATAGAGTTTGGTGTAATTGGGAGCACGAAGAGTTTTGGATTCTTAGGAGTAGGTTCAATTCCTATAGTTCTAGAAATAAGAGGGCTTAAACCTCTATTATTTACTCTATCAAAGTAACTCTTTTATCAGACATATTTCTTATGTTTGTGGGGGGATGCTTGATAAAAAGATGGGTAATGAAACATGTCATATGCATAGGGCTAGTGTCAGAGGCAAAAAGTTTTTTCATAGTAGGTGTATTAGCTGGTCATAACGGAATCGAGGGTATGATGCTCGAATTCATAGAAAAGAGATTGTTAATAGTAAGGATTTGATAGTAAAGTTGATTGTATAGAGTTCTGGTAAAATTGGATTATGGAATGCTCCTAGAAATAGAATTGTTGTAAAAATATTTATTATAATAATGTTTGCGTACTCTGCTATAAAGAATAGGGCGAATGGTCCTGCTGCATATTCTACGTTAAAACCTGAGACTAGTTCTGATTCACCTTCAGTGAGATCAAATGGGGCTCGATTTGTTTCTGCTAGTGTTGAAATAAATCATATTATTGCTAAGGGTCATGCTGGAAAGATTAGTCATACTTGTTCTTGTGTAATAATTAGGGTAGAGAGTGTGAAGGATCCATTTATTATGAGAACAGATAATAAAATAATTGCTAGTGTTACTTCATATGAAATTGTTTGTGCCACTGCTCGAAGAGCTCCAATTAGTGCATATTTGGAATTGGAAGCTCAGCCTGATCAAAGGATAGAGTATACGGCTAGGCTTGATATTGCTAGTATGAATAATACCCCTAAGTTTATATTGATAAGGGGGTATGGTATGGGCAGGGGAATTCACATAGTTAGGGCTAGACTTAGAGCTAAAATGGGGGCTAAAATAAATATTGAGGCTGAGGATGTGGCAGGTCGTAATGGTTCTTTAATGAAAAGTTTGATAGCATCTGCAATAGGTTGAAGCAATCCATAAGGGCCTACAATGTTTGGACCTTTTCGAAATTGTATATACCCTAGAACTTTTCGTTCTACTAGTGTAAGGAATGCTACGGCTAGGAGGATAGGGATGATTAATATTAAGATATTAATTATAAACATTTTGTTAAGGAGAGGATTTGAATCTCTGATTATAAAGGTTTAAGTTTTACGCAATTACCGGGCTCTGCCACCTTAACAAAGCCCTTTTCTAGGGCAGGATTTGTTTGTGTATCTAATTAAGATAAAATCATTAGTTAGTTTAAGGCGCTTAATTTCAAGTTGGCCTTATTTCTCTGGTCCTTTCGTACTGGGAGAAATACGTAATAGATAGAAACCGACCTGGATTACTCCGGTCTGAACTCAGATCACGTAGGACTTTAATCGTTGAACAAACGAACCTTTGATAGCGGTTGCACCATCGGGGTGTCCTGATCCAACATCGAGGTCGTAAACCCTATTGTCGATATGGACTCTTGAATAGGATTGCGCTGTTATCCCTAGGGTAACTTGTTCCGTTGATCAATTTTTTGGATCAATAAGCGATTGTGTGATTTGACTTGTGAGTCTAGTCTTTAAAATCGCTCGGAGGATTTTCTGTTCTCCGAGGTCACCCCAACCAAAGCTGTTAATCCATAGAGAGTATTGTTGTTTCCTTGGTTAGTAAATTTATTTCTTTGGACTAAGTAGTTAAAGCTCCATAGGGTCTTCTCGTCTTATTATAGTATTCCCGCCTCTTCACGGGAAGGTCAATTTCACTGATTGGAAGTAAGAGACAGTAAAACCCTCGTTTGGCCATTCATACAAGTCCTTATTTAGAGAACAAATGATTATGCTACCTTTGCACGGTCAGGATACCGCGGCCGTTTAACGGTTGTCACTGGGCAGGCAATGCCTCCAATACTAGTTATGCTGGAGGTGATGTTTTTGGTAAACAGGCGGGGTTTAGTGTTTGCCGAGTTCCTTTTACTTCTTTTAATCTTTCCTTAAATGCACTCCTGTGTCGGATTAACAGTATAATAAGTAAGTTATTTATAGTTAGGTTATTCTTATTTTGCTGTTAATAGTCAGAATATTATCAGGCACTGACTTAAACTTGTGCAGGGAGAAGGTACTTCTTGTTACTCATATTAACATTATTACTTCTATTTTTATAGATTAGTCCAGTATCAAGGCTAGGAGTTGATTATTTGTTATTGGAATTAGGGTAGTTTTATTGTTGAGCTTTAACGCTTTCTTAATTGGTGGCTGCTTTTGGGCCTACTATGGTATTGTCAAATTTTACTCTCTAGTTAAGGTTGTATCCGTTTCTAAAAGGCTGTACCTTTTTAGACTAACTTTTAAAAATACAGTACATTTATTTATATTATTGGTATTTTTAAAGCTGAACTAATATTCATTTTCTGGACAACCAGCTATCACTAGGCTCGTTAGGCGTTTCACCTCTACTTATGAATCTTCTCACTATTTTGCCACATAGATGAGTTGATTCTCGATAAATTGTTCATAAGTAGCTCGTCTAGTTTCGGGGTACTTAGCTAAAATTCATTTTGTTAAGTTTTTACTAGTTAACTCATTATGCAAAAGGTATAAGGGGTAATCTTTGCTTTTTTGTACTTTAATTTTTTTCTTTCATCGTTCCCTTACGGTACTTTCTCTATAGCGCCATATTTAAAATTTCTATCTCCTATACTTTTAACAGTAAATAAATGTTTTATTTGTAATATCTTGATAGTTTAGTGTAAATGGGTTTGTGGGCTAGGATTAGTTCAAGATATTCATAATATGTGAAATCTTCTAGGTGTAAACTAGGTGCTTTATTTAAGCTATATCTTGATTATCCAAGCACACTTTCCAGTATGCTTACCTTGTTACGACTTATCTCCTCTCATATGATTGATACATGTAATTAAATTTAAGTGTATTGTGTCTATTTGAGGAGGGTGACGGGCGGTGTGTGCGTGCTTCATGGCCTAATTCAACTAAGCACTCTATTCTTAGTTTACTGCTAAATCCTCCTTTGGTTACTAATTTCATAGTAACTTTCGTAAAGAGTTTTCTTAGATTAGAAAATGTAGCCCATTTCTTTCCACTCCATAGGTTACACCTTGACCTAACGTTTTTATGTATGATGATTGTGCTTACTTTTGTTCCTTTTTAGGGTTTGCTGAAGATGGCGGTATATAGACTGTATTAGCAAGGGGTGGTGAGGTCTATCGGGGTTTATCGATTATAGAACAGGCTCCTCTAGAAGGGTATAAAGCACCGCCAAGTCCTTTGAGTTTTAAGCTATTGCCGGTAGTACTCTGGCGAATAGTTTTGTTTATATAACTATTTATGTTTAGGGCTAAGCATAGTGGGGTATCTAATCCCAGTTTGGATCTTAGCTATCGTGTTTCAGCGGTTATAAAGTTACTTTCGTTATTTATTTTCGTCTTGATTATGGCTTTTTACAGCTTAATTGTAATTTAACTCTATTTGGCATAGTGCTTAAACACGCTTTACGCCGTGTGCCTATTAGCTTGGGTTAATCGTATGACCGCGGTGGCTGGCACGAAATTTACCAACCCTAATTAGCATGACTTAGTCAAACTTTCGTTTATAGCTTAATTTTTATCACTGCTGTATCCCGTGGGGGTGTGGCTGAGCAAGGCGTCGTGAGCTACGGGTGTGAGCTTGATACCAGCTCCTCTTAATTTTACTGATTTGGAGGGCATTTTCACTGGGATGTGGATACTTGCATGTGTAAGTCTGCTAGGGGTTAATAGGAAGGCAGGGACCAAACCTTTATGTTTATGGAGTAATTATACTCATCTAGGCATTTTCAGTGCCTTGCTTTGTTATTTAAGCTACATTAAC